TTTGGGGAGCAGGGTGCCCGGGACTGAGGGTAAATTAATATATGTATATATAGCGATTTATAAATTTAAAAGCAGGGTGCCCGGGACTGAGGGCAAATTAATATATGTATATATAGCGATTTATAAATTTAAAAGCAGGGTGCCCGGGACTGAGGGCAAATTAATATATGTATATATAGCGATTTATAAATTTAAAAGCAGGGTGCCCGGGACTGAGGGCAAATTAATATATGTATATATAGCGATTTATAAATTTAAAAGCAGGGTGCCCGGGACTGAGGGCAAATTAATATATGTATATATAGCGATTTATAAATTTAAAAGCAGGGTGCCCGGGACTGAGGGCAAATTAATATATGTATATATAGCGATTTATAAATTTAAAAGCAGGGTGCCCGGGACTGAGGGCAAATTAATATATGTATATAGCGATTTATAAATTTAAAAGCAGGGTGCCCGGGACTGAGGGCAAATTAATATATGTATATATAGCGATTTATAAATTTAAAAGCAGGGTGCCCGGGACTGAGGGCAAATTAATATATGTATATATAGCGATTTATAAATTTAAAAGCAGGGTGCCCGGGACTGAGGGCAAATTAATATATGTATATATAGCGATTTATAAATTTAAAAGCAGGGTGCCCGGGACTGAGGGCAAATTAATATATGTATATATAGCGATTTATAAATTTAAAAGCAGGGTGCCCGGGACTGAGGGCAAATTAATATATGTATATATAGCGATTTATAAATTTAAAAGCAGGGTGCCCGGGACTGAGGGCAAATTAATATATGTATATATAGCGATTTATAAATTTAAAAGCAGGGTGCCCGGGACTGAGGGCAAATTAATATATGTATATATAGCGATTTATAAATTTAAAAGCAGGGTGCCCGGGACTGAGGGCAAATTAATATATGTATATATAGCGATTTATAAATTTAAAAGCAGGGTGCCCGGGACTGAGGGCAAATTAATATATGTATATAGCGATTTATAAATTTAAAAGCAGGGTGCCCGGGACTGAGGGCAAATTAATATATGTATATATAGCGATTTATAAATTTAAAAGCAGGGTGCCCGGGACTGAGGGCAAATTAATATATGTATATATAGCGATTTATAAATTTAAAAGCAGGGTGCCCGGGACTGAGGGCAAATTAATATATGTATATATAGCGATTTATAAATTTAAAAGCAGGGTGCCCGGGACTGAGGGCAAATTAATATATGTATATATAGCGATTTATAAGTTTAAAGTGGCCTGGATCAAATTTGTATGAATTTAGTGGTCTGAGACCCAAGTGAAAGCGGCGGCGGCATAGGACATATGAGGCGCAGCGAGGAAGAACGGGTAGTGCTGAGGGTAAAAAGTCTTTTCGGTTTAGGGGTTTGACGAAGTAGACTCTTACTGGATCTCTGCCTGTGGGGGGTAAGGGGGGTTTACCGCCCAAAAAAATTTTTTAATAGAGACACCCTGGGGAAATGAGGGAGGATGGTGGAAGAGATAGAAAAATAGGAAATTTTATGTCCGTCGAGCATTCATATCCTGCCCCCTCTAAATGGGGGCCCGATCTTTGCGGTAGCACATAGTATGTTCCACCTTTTAGGAATGTGTTCAACCACTGGAAATGTTGGTGAAGCGAGAGAAGGGGCCGGAGGAGAGCACTCGGAGGAGTGCCCCTTCTCTCCCCCCCAAAAAATACCAGATGCATCTGATGAGATGGAGGTAAGGTTAAGGGATTAGGGGACTTAGTGCATAGCGAGGGAGGCATTTGTGAAGTACAGTTAGGCTACTCTTATATTAAGGTCACAACAGATTCAGTTCCGTCAGATGCACTCTGAATGTTGGAGATGGTCAACTTGAGCTCTGACCCATGAAAGTGTAGATCTGCGTAGCGCCAGTCATAGTTTCAGGCAAGATAAAGGTACGAATGGTCGAAACCAAAGTCTCTGTCCGAATTAGTGTGACTCGGTTTACCGAGTTGCCGGGTTACTGGAAATTAAAGTTTTATCCATTGACGATTTGTTGCTTGCACGACAGTGTGGGGATTGAGGAGACGAAGGGCTAGGTGAGGGGGGTAATTAAAGATGAGATTAGGTTATGTACGTCTTAATATCAGGATGCAATGGGTTATATGCACGATCACGGTCTTAAAGGCCTTAATTCATTAATGGAGTATTCTTGCTTGATATCCATGTTTGAGAGGGCTAAAAGGTTACTAAAAACGTCTGTTGATTAATCAATTTTGTCATTAAGGTTTGACTTAATTCTATCAGGGATAGTTATGGTTTGATGGAGTGCTAAGTGAAATTGCCTAGAAATTGCTGAATCTAATCTGCTGACTAAGGACTTGAAATTAATCTACTTACCTCGGGGTGTTACTTGTGGGTAGGGGATTAATCAATCCCGATGTAAAGGGTAGGCCATTAATGTATACTTCAATTAGTTAATTAGATCGATAGGCATGGTCTGAAAATATTATAGTATCAGTAGGAAGTTAATGTTTTGTTGGTTTTTGTTGAAACTCCATAATATTTTGTTCTAAATATCATGTGTTAAAGGATTAGGGCTCAACGATGGGTTAAATGGTGTAGGATTGGATGGGGAATTACGGATTTTTAGTTGAGAGGCTTGTAGTAGTGTAGCGGGTTATATGCTCGATTAAGAATATACAAGGTCTTATGGGCGGAGAAATGGGGATATAGACGTTAATTTTTGATTTTAATCTAGGAGTGTTCTTAATTGAATGCTACTTTAAATTGTTAGGTCAGATGATATTACGAAGCAACTAGAAATTCCAGAGAGTTGTTAGAGAATATTCATGTCTTTCGCGGACTGACCCGGTAAACTTGTTTTAAAGTACTGATACATGTAAGTGGAGTTTAATCTTAGATGGGTTGAGGAAATTCATGTTTTTTATCAATTATGCTCTATTAGCAGTTTTAGTGTAAATTCATATAGGGTATTATAAAATTGTCTTTGGTAGGGATATGCTTGGGGAAGTTCTGTTAATGCTCTAATTACATATATAGTCCTAGTACATTAATATTAATGTACTTCTTGTATGTGGAGGTTAAAAATATAATGGAAATGATATGCTTGGGGAAGTTCTGTTAATGCTCTAATTACATATATAGTCCTAGTACATTAATATTAATGTACTTCTTGTATGTGGAGGTTAAAAATATAATGGAAATGATATGCTTGGGGAAGTTCTGTTAATGCTCTAATTACATATATAGTCCTAGTACATTAATATTAATGTACTTCTTGTATGTGGAGGTTAAAAATATAATGGAAATGATATGCTTGGGGAAGTTCTGTTAATGCTCTAATTACATATATAGTCCTAGTACATTAATATTAATGTACTTCTTGTATGTGGAGGTTAAAAATATAATGGAAATGATATGCTTGGGGAAGTTCTGTTAATGCTCTAATTACATATATAGTCCTAGTACATTAATATTAATGTACTTCTTGTATGTGGAGGTTAAAAATATAATGGAAATGATATGCTTGGGGAAGTTCTGTTAATGCTCTAATTACATATATAGTCCTAGTACATTAATATTAATGTACTTCTTGTATGTGGAGGTTAAAAATATAATGGAAATGATATGCTTGGGGAAGTTCTGTTAATGCTCTAATTACATATATAGTCCTAGTACATTAATATTAATGTACTTCTTGTATGTGGAGGTTAAAAATATAATGGAAATGATATGCTTGGGGAAGTTCTGTTAATGCTCTAATTACATATATAGTCCTAGTACATTAATATTAATGTACTTCTTGTATGTGGAGGTTAAAAATATAATGGAAATGATATGCTTGGGGAAGTTCTGTTAATGCTCTAATTACATATATAGTCCTAGTACATTAATATTAATGTACTTCTTGTATGTGGAGGTTAAAAATATAATGGAAATGATATGCTTGGGGAAGTTCTGTTAATGCTCTAATTACATATATAGTCCTAGTACATTAATATTAATGTACTTCTTGTATGTGGAAGTACATATGAGACATAGTTAAACTAGAATGCTGGCTTTGGGGGTCAGTGGTGAGGGTTGAAGCCCCTCTGTCTCAAGTTTATTCCAACAGCTGCCAAGAGTCTTGAGGGGGGAGTTAGCCCCCAGTCTCCGGCTTACAAGACCGGTGCTTTGTGTTAAGCTATCAGGACATCAGCTTAAAAGCTTGTTCTCTAGGAGTCCAACTAAGGGGAGTGCGATTAGGAAGGTGGAGAAGTAGAGGATTGAGGCCAGTTGGCCGATGGTGATGAAGGGGTCTTCTACGGGCTGACCCCCGATCCATGTCAGGATCAAGGTGTCGGCCACTAGGAGCCAGAATGTTAGTTGAGTGAAGGGGCGAAATATTATGCTTCGTTGTTTGGCTGTGTGAAGGAGAGGTATGAGGGCTAGGATGAGAATAGAGAGGACTAAAGCTATAACACCCCCGAGTTTGTTGGGGATGGATCGTAGGATGGCATAGGCGAATAGAAAGTATCACTCAGGTTTGATGTGAGGTGGGGTCACCAGGGGGTTGGCGGGGGTAAAATTGTCTGGGTCGCCGAGAAGGTTAGGTGAGAATATTGCAAGCAGGGTAAGTGCGGTGAGTAGGATTAGGAATCCTAATAGGTCTTTGTAAGAGAAGTAGGGGTGAAAGGGGACTTTGTCTGGGTTAGAGTTAAGTCCGGTGGGGTTGGTTGACCCAGTTTCGTGAAGGAACAGGAGGTGGATTAGGCTGGCCCCCGCAATTAGGAAAGGGAGCAGGAAATGAAAGGCGAAGAATCGCGTGAGTGTGGCGTTATCAACTGAGAAACCTCCCCAAATTCACTGGACAAGTACGTTTCCGATGTACGGGATAGCAGAGAGAAGATTAGTGATTACTGTTGCCCCTCAGAAGGATATTTGCCCTCACGGAAGTACGTATCCAACAAATGCTGTGGCCATAACTAAAAATAGGAGTACGACTCCGATGTTCCAGGTTTCTTTATAGAGGAAAGATCCATAGTAGATACCTCGCCCGATATGGAGATAGATACAGATGAAGAAGAATGAGGCTCCGTTCGCGTGCAGGTTGCGGATTAGTCAGCCGTAGTTCACATCTCGACAGATATGAGCTACTGATGAGAAAGCTATTGAGGTGTCAGCGGTGTAGTGTATAGCGAGGAAGAGCCCGGTAACAATTTGTGCGACTAGGCAAATGCCTAAGAGCGAGCCGAAGTTTCATAATGTCGAGATGTTGGCTGGCGTGGGGAGGTCAATAAATGAGTTGTTGACGATTTTGATAAGAGGGTGTGATTTACGGATGTTGGGTGCCATTAGTTTCTATAGTTGAAAAACAACAGTGGTTTTTCAGATCACAGGTTTTGGTTAAAGTCCTAATGGGAACTATGACTTATGTTATAACTGCTTTCTTGGTTAGCTTGATTTTTGGGTTGATTGCCGTGGCTTCGAACCCTTCCCCCTATTTCGCAGCATTGGGGTTGGTCATGGCTGCAGGGGCCGGGTGTTGGGTGATTTTGGGGTTAGGTACTTCTTTTCTTTCTTTAGTCTTGTTTTTGATCTATTTGGGGGGGATGTTGGTGGTGTTTGCTTATTCGGCGGCTTTAACTGCTGAGCCGTATCCGGAAGCTTGGGGGAGTTGGTCAGTTGCTTTTTATGTAGCAGTTTATCTGGTAGGGGTCGCGGTGGCTTATTTTGTGGTGGGGGGGATTGAGCTAGGTAGTTTGGTTCCGGTTGGAGTTGACTGGGCTGTAGTGAAAGGAGACTGAGGTGGAGTGGCAATGTTATATGGGGTGGGGGGGTGGTTGTTGGTTGTGTCTGGTTGAGTGTTACTATTGACGTTGTTTGTTGTGTTAGAGGTAAGTCGGGGGCAGTTTAGTGGCACACTTCGTGCGGTTAGATTATTAGAATAGCGATAGCTGATGTTATCAGGAACAGGGTAAGGTAAGTCTTAATTAAGCCCTGTTGGATGTTTGAAGTGGTTTTAATTATAGGCAGTTGTTGGTTGACTAACCCCTGAGGGCCGCATTTTTCGTACCATGAGAGGTCGATTAGGTGGGTGGCGATGTTTTGGGAGGTGCGAAGGTTGGTGTCAGGGAGAAGCCGGTGAGCAATTGCGGGGAAAAACCCTAGGAGATTAGAGAATGAGTGTGGTGCGGTTTTTTGGGGTTGTTTCTGGAGTGACGAGGTGGAGACCATATCGATGGCGGTTAGCAGGCCAAGGAGGGTGACTAAGATGGCTGCTTGCTTAGCTGCGAAAGGCATGGTTATGACGGGTGATTTAATTGGGAGCATGTTAGATGAAATTAGTAGACCGGCTAAGATGCTGCCTCAGGCCAATCGTTTGATAGGGTTGATGATAGTCTTGTTATTCTCGTTGATAGGGGATAAAGGGCATGATCGTGGGGTCCCCATTATGGCGAAGAATACGATGCGGAAGCTGTAGACGGCCGTGAAGGAGGTGGCGATTAGGGTAAGAGTGAGGGCTCATGAGTTAGTTAGCGAGGTGTTTAGGGCTTCAATGATGGCGTCCTTGGAAAAAAAGCCGGCAAGGAAGGGGGTGCCGGTGAGAGCCAGGCTGCCAATAGTTAGGCAAGAGGTAGTGACAGGAAGAGATTTTTGCAGTCCCCCTATTTTTCGGATATCTTGCTCGTCATTAAGGCTGTGGATAATTGATCCGGAGCAAAGGAATAACATGGCTTTAAAGAATGCGTGAGTGCAGATGTGGAAAAATGCGAGCTGGGGGAGGTTTAGTCCGATTGTGACCATCATTAGGCCAAGTTGGCTGGATGTTGAGAATGCCACAATTTTTTTGATGTCGTTTTGGGTTAGGGCGCAGGCTGCTGTAAATAGGGTTGTGATGGCCCCGAGGCAGAGGCAGGTTGTCAGGGCGGCCTGGTTGTTGCTTAGAATTGGGTGGATCCGGATAAGGAGAAAAATGCCCGCAACCACTATGGTGCTAGAGTGGAGCAGGGCTGAGACAGGGGTGGGGCCTTCTATGGCTGCTGGGAGTCAGGGGTGTAGGCCGAATTGAGCTGATTTTCCGGCAGCTGCCAAGATTAAGCCCAGCAAGGGAAGGAGAGGGGTGTGGCCCAGGGTGAAGATTTGTTGGAGTTCCCAGGAGTTGAGGTTTATGGATACTCATGCTATAGCAAGGATTAGGCCGATGTCGCCGACTCGGTTGTAGATTACCGCCTGCATAGCTGCTGTATTTGCGTCTGCGCGGCCGTATCACCATCCGATGAGGAGGAATGATATGATTCCGACACCTTCCCAGCCAATGAAGAATTGGAAGAGGTTGTTAGCTGTAACCAGGATAACCATAGCCACTAGGAATGTAAGTAAGTACTTGAAGAATCGCGGGATCAAAGGGTCTGAGGCTATATACCAGGTGGCAAATTCTAGGATGGACCATGTGACAAATAGGGCGACTGGCAGGAAGAAGGAGGTGTAGGAGTCAAATTTGAAGCTGATGTTGATGCTGAAAGTGCTGATATTCATTCATTGGATGTTGGTTGAGATTGTTTCTAGTCCCTGGTCGATGTAGATTAGGAGGGGGATCATGCTAATAAAAAAAGCGGTTTTAACCGCTGTTTTTGAGGTAAAGTGAAGGTTGGGTGAATTTTTATAGGTGTTTAGTGCCAAAGGCGTAATTAGGGTGGCAATAGAGAGGAGCGTGGCTGTTGTGAATATGAGGGGGAGGTTCATAGCTTTTACTTGGACTTGCACCAAGAATTTTTGGTTCCTAAGACCAATGGATAAGCTGTTCTCCTATAAAAGCCGAACAAGCCGTGGAGTTGAACCACGGTGGTGAGTAATTAGCAGTTCTCAGTGTCCCCGCCGAGTTCGGTCGACAAGGGGGGTTTAACCCCTGTTTCTAGAATCACAATCTAGTGTTTTTTTTAAACTATGTTTACAAAAGAAAAATCCTCAAATTAGTTCGGGCTTGAGTATGATGGGGAGGATGGGGAGAAGGTGGAGGGCTATCAATAAGTGTTCTCGTGTGTGAGTGGGGGTAACGGAGGAGAGGTGGAGGGGGGTCAGGCCTCGCTGGGTTATTAAGAATATGTATAGGGAGTAAGAGGCTGTAAGTAGGGTGCCTAGGCCAGTTAGAATAATTGTTCAGTTGGATCAGTTGAATAGGGCGGTTATAACAGTAATTTCTCCCATGAGGTTGGGTGAGGGGGGAAGGGCCATATTGGCCAGGTTGGCCAGAAGTCACCACGTGGTCATGAGAGGGAGGATGGTTTGGAGGCCGCGCGCTAAAAGAAGAGCCCGGCTGTGGGTTCGTTCGTAGTTGGTGTTGGCCAGGCAGAAAAGGGAGGATGAAACTAGGCCGTGGGCGACCATCAAGATTACGGCCCCGGTGAAGCTTCAGGGGGTTTGGATAAGGGCTGCTGCGACTACTAGGCCTATATGACTTACTGATGAGTAGGCAATTATAGACTTGAGGTCTGTTTGTCGCAGGCAAATAGAGCTAGTCATAATAATACCTCAGAGGGCAAGGATGAGAAAGGGGAAGGCTAGGTTTTTTAGGGCAGGAGTGAGGGTGATTGAAATGCGTAAGATGCCGTATCCGCCGAGTTTCAGTAGGACGGCCGCTAGGACCATTGAGCCGGCGATTGGAGCTTCTACATGGGCTTTGGGTAATCATAGGTGAGTGCCGTAAAGGGGTATTTTCACTATAAATGCTAGTAGACAGGCTAGTCATCAAAATTTGTGGGCTCATGAGGGTGAGAGGGCTGCGGGGAGGAGTTGCATAACGGTGAGGGACAGGGAGCCTGATTTGGACTGGAGTCAAAGGAGGGCAACTAGGAGGGGTAGGGATCCGGCCAGCGTGTAGAACAGGAAGTATATTCCGGCATTCAGTCGTTCTGCTTGGTTTCCTCAGCGGGTAATAACGATGAGAGTCGGGATTAGAGTCATTTCAAATATAATGTAGAATAAGATCAGTTCTGTGGCTGAAAATGCCAGGATTAGGGAGAGTTGAAGGATGATGAGGGTGGTGAGAAATGTGCGTTGACGTGAGATTGGTTCTTGTGAGAGGTGATTTTGGCTAGCCGAGGTTATGAGTGGGAACAATCAGCATGACAGGATGAGTAAGGGTGCGGAGAGCTGGTCGACGGATATAACATGGTTGGTGAAGTGGGCGACTTCTGATGAGTTGTGCAATCATGTTAGGCTTAATGCGGCGATAATGAGACCCTGGAGGGAGATCGAAGGTCAGAGCCACTTGCTTTTGGACACTCAGGCGATAGGGATTAGCATAAGGGTTGGAATAACAATTTTTAGCATTGTAGGAGGTTTAGGTTGTGGAGGTTATCTGTCCCGTGGGTTCGTGTTGTGGCGATTATAAGGGATAATCCGGCTCCGGCTTCGCAGGCTGAAAATGTGAGTATAATTATCGGGGCGATTATCAGTGCGGAGGAGGGTAGTTGGGAGGGCCAGGTGGAGAGGCCGACGTAGAGCGATAGTATCATACCCTCCAGGCAAAGGAGGGCGGAAAGTAGGTGGGCGCGGTGAAGTGACAAGCCGATTAGACCAAGAAAAAAAGATGTGGAGAAGCTGAAGTGCGTTATTGTCATAGAGATCTTATGGGGTTTAACCATAATTTGTTGAGTCGAAATCAACTGTCTTTGTTGGACTAAGATCTCATTCTGCTCATTCAAGGCCTCCCTGAGCCCACTCGTAGGCTAGTCCAAGGGTGAGAAGGAAGATGATAGTTGAGGCTCAGAGGGATGTTGTTAATGGGTTGACAAGCTGGGCGGCTCACGGGGAGGGGAGGAGGAGGGCAATTTCTAGGTCGAACAGTAGGAACAGGATAGCTACTAAAAAGAATCGTATGGAGAATGGCAGCCGGGCGGACCCTAGTGGGTCGAACCCGCATTCGTAAGGTGACAGTTTTTCCTGGTCCGGGTTGATTTGGGGGAGTCAGAATGCTAAGGTGGCGAGGATGAGGGATAAAGTGGTGGCGATTACTAGAATACTTGCAGTCATTACTTTCTCCTAGGATTTAACTAAGGCTGAGTGATTGGAAGTCACATGTACTTTTTATACTAAGAAAGTAAGATCCTCATCAATAGATGGATACGTAAAGGAAAAGTCAGACTACGTCGACAAAGTGCCAGTATCATGCTGCGGCTTCAAACCCGAAGTGGTGCTTAGATGTGAAGTGATATTGAATTTGCCGTAGGAGGCAGACTAGGAGGAATAAGGAGCCAATAATGACATGGAGGCCGTGGAATCCCGTTGCGACGAAGAAGGTTGATCCATAGACTCCGTCAGCGATTGTAAAGGGGGCTTCGTAGTATTCTATCGCTTGGAGTGCGGTGAAGTATAAGCCAAGGGTGATAGTCAGGGCTAAGGATTGGATAGCTTCTTTCCGGCCACCGCGCATAATGCTGTGGTGGGCCCAGGTCACGGTGACCCCGGAGGCCAGGAGGACAGCTGTATTTAGAAGGGGGACTTCAAAGGGGTTAAGGGGGGTGATACCAGCTGGTGGTCAAATTTCTCCAATCTCTAGGGTAGGGGAGAGGCTCGAGTTATAGAAGGCTCAGAAGAATCCAATAAAGAAGAAGACTTCTGACGTGATGAAGAGGATTATGCCGTATCGAAGGCCTTTTTGTACTGGTTGGGTATGATGGCCTTGAAATGTGCCTTCTCGGATGACGTCTCGCCATCACTGGATTATTGTTAGGATTATGGTGATTAGACCCAGGGTCATTAAGACAGAGGATCCGAAGTGGAATCATATGGCTAGTCCGGATGTTAGTAGGAGGGCGGCAACTGCCCCTGTCAGGGGTCATGGGCTGGGGTCAACTATGTGGTAGGCGTGTGCTTGGTGGGCCATTATACGTTCTCTTGTAGGTAAAGGCTGAGGAGAAGGACGAATACGTAGGCTTGAATTATGGCGACTGCAATTTCTAAAAGGGTGAGGAGGAAGAGTACTACTGATGTTACGGCAGAGACAGTAGGCATGAGCGGGAGGAGGACGAATGCGGCTGTGGCGATGAGCTGAATAAGCAGGTGGCCAGCTGTTAGGTTAGCTGTCAGTCGAACCCCTAGGGCTAAGGGTCGGATGAACAGGCTGATGGTTTCGATGATAATGAGAACTGGGATCAGCGGGGTAGGTGTTCCTTCTGGGAGCAGGTGGCCCAGGGCAATTGTGGGTTGGTTGCGCAGGCCGACAACGACAGTGGCCAGTCATAATGGGACGGCTAGTCCTATGTTCATTGAGAGTTGGGTGGTAGGGGTGAACGTGTACGGGAGGAGTCCTAGTAGGTTGACTGTTATGAGAAGAAGTATAAGAGATGTGAGCATGAGGGCTCATTTATGCCCGGGGGTATTGATTGGGAGAAAGATCTGTTTAGTGAAGTTGTTAATAAACCAGGATTGTAGGGTGCTGAGGCGGTTGTTTAATCATCGGTTAGAGGGGGCGGGCAGGATGAGGCAGGGGAACAGTAGGGCAATCAAGATAAGTGGAATGAACAGGAGTGTTGGGCTCATAAATTGGTCAAAAAAGCTTAGGTTCACGGTCAGTTTCAGGGTGTTGGTTTGGGTTTCTCTGTGTTTTGTGTTGTCGGCTCGTTAATTGAGCGGTGGCCTGCTACTTTAGGGGGTAAAAAAATTAGCAGTACAAGTCATGAAAGTGCTAGGACTATGAATCAGGGGCCTGGATCTAGTTGAGGCATTTCACTTAGGATGGTTGGGGGCCATCATTCTGCAGCTTAAAAGGCTGCTGCTTAACCCGGTTTAGCTTCTAGGTGAGGCTTCTAGTATTGATGAAGATCAGTTTTCGAAGTCGGACAGAGGGACGGCTTCCACTACGATGGGTATAAAACTGTGGTTGGCCCCGCAGATTTCGGAACACTGACCGTAAAAGACCCCTGGCCGTGTGATGATGAATGACGTTTGGTTTAGTCGTCCAGGGATCGCGTCTGTTTTAATCCCTAGGGCCGGCATAGCCCAGGAGTGGAGGACGTCTTCGGCTGTGATTAGTATGCGGGTGGGTGACTCTATCGGGACCACCATGCGGTTGTCTACCTCTAAAAGGCGGAATTGGCCCGGTGTCAGGTCGTTAGTGGGGACTATGTAGGAGTCAAATGCTAGGTCTTCGTAGTTAGTGTATTCGTAGCTTCAGTACCACTGGTGGCCGATGGCCTTTACCGTTAAATGTGGGTCGTTGACTTCGTCTATTAGGTATAAAATCCGTAATGATGGGAGGGCGATTACGATAAGAATAATAGCTGGCATAATGGTTCACACTATTTCGATTTCTTGGGCGTCTATGGAGTTGGTGTTGGTGAGCTTGGTCGTTATCATAATAGAGATGATATAAAGTACTAAGGTGCTGATTAAAAAGGCTGCTATTATGGTATGATCGTGGAAGTGAAGGAGTTCTTCTATGATGGGTGAGGCTGCGTCTTGTAAACCTAGTTGTGTAGGGTGTGCCATGTTGAGGTGTGCCGGGGTTTAACCAGCTACTTCGCCTTGACAAGGCGGGGTAATTATTTTACTAACACCTCAGTAAGAGAGTGGCAGAGTGGAGATGTGGCTGACTTGAAATCAGTTCACGGGGGTTCGATTCCCTCCTTTCTCGTTAATTATGTTGGATTTGCACAAATGCTGGTTCTTCGAAGGTGTGGTACGGGGGAGGGCACCCATGCAGTCACTCGATATTAGTGGGTGTAAGTTCTGTTAGGGAGACCTCCCGTTTCGCAGCAAATGCTTCTCAGATAATAAATATCATCATGATGACGGCTACTAAGGAGATCAGGGAGCCCACGGATGAGACGGTGTTTCAAAGGGTATAGGCGTCCGGGTAGTCTGAGTAGCGCCGAGGTATGCCGGCTAGGCCAAGGAAGTGTTGTGGGAAGAAAGTCATGTTGACTCCAGCGAATATGACGCCGAAGTGAACTTTTGTTCATGTTTCGTGAAGAGTGTAGCCCGTGAAGAGCGGGAATCAGTGTACAAATCCGCCCATAATGGCAAATACAGCCCCCATTGATAACACATAGTGGAAGTGGGCTACTACGTAATATGTGTCATGGAGAACGATGTCTAATGAGGAGTTGGCCAGGACAATTCCGGTTAAACCTCCAACTGTGAATAGGAAGATAAACCCAAGTGCTCAAAGTATTGCTGCGTCCCATTTAATTGCTCCGCCGTGCATTGTAGCCAATCAGCTGAAGACTTTAACCCCTGTTGGGATGGCGATGATCATGGTAGCTGATGTGAAATAGGCTCGGGTGTCCACATTTAGGTCGACTGTGAATATGTGGTGGGCTCAAACGATGAAGCCGAGGAGGCCGATGGATATTATGGCTCAAACCATCCCCATGTACCCGAACGGCTCTTTTTTCCCAGAGTAGTAGGTTACGATGTGCGAAATCATGCCAAAGCCGGGTAGGATCAGGATATAGACTTCTGGGTGCCCGAAGAATCAGAATAGATGTTGGTACAATACTGGGTCTCCTCCCCCCGCTGGGTCGAAGAATGTGGTGTTAAGGTTACGGTCGGTTAGCAATATGGTGATGCCTGCAGCCAGGACGGGAAGGGATAAGAGGAGTAAGACGGCTGTGATAAGGACGGATCAAACAAACAGCGGGGTCTGGTATTGGGTTATTGCTGGGGGTTTCATGTTAATGGTCGTGGTGATAAAATTAATTGCTCCCAGGATAGAAGATACTCCTGCTAAGTGCAAGGAGAAGATGGTAAGGTCTACAGAGGCTCCGGCGTGTGCTAGGTTTCCTGCTAGTGGGGGGTAAACTGTCCACCCTGTGCCCGCCCCTGCTTCCACCCCGGAGGAGGCCAGTAGGAGCAAGAATGACGGAGGGAGAAGTCAGAAGCTTATGTTGTTTATTCGAGGGAAGGCTATATCAGGGGCCCCGATTATTAAGGGAACGAGTCAATTTCCGAATCCGCCGATTAGGATCGGCATAACTATGAAGAAGATTATGACAAAAGCGTGTGCAGTGACGATAACGTTATAGATTTGGTCATCCCCGAGCAAGGCCCCGGGCTGGCTCAGCTCAGCCCGGATAAGAAGGCTGAGGGCCGTCCCGACCATGCCGGCTCAGGCACCGAATACCAGGTACAGAGTGCCAATGTCTTTGTGGTTTGTTGAAAATAGTCAGCGAGTGATTGCCACAGGTAAATTGGCCGAGAGATAGGCGGCGGGTTGTAGCCCCGACGACGAGGGTTAGAGCCCCTCAGTTACCAAGCTCCGCGGTGACAGGCATGTTCGATTGCAAATCGAAAGAAGCAAACGAGAGTTTGCCGGGGCTTCTCCCGTTTCTTCTTTGGAAAACGGGAGAAGTAGAATAAAGCTCGCTGGATAGAGCGTTTAGCTGTTAACTAAAATGTTGTGGGATCGAGGCCCGCTTTTCTAGGAAGGTTTTAGCTTAATGAAAGTGGCTGAGTTGCATTCAGTTGATGTGGGGTAGAGTCCTGCAAGCCTTAGCAGAAGCTAGGGGGGTTTAACCCCTGTTTAAGGCTTTGAAGGCCTTTAGTTTAGGTTATCTTAAGCTTCTAGGTTATTATAGGGGTTACGGGGAGAAGAAGGATTGATAAGGAGAATAGGACAGATAGGGCTAAGGGGGGCGTTATATGAAGGTTCAGGTTAGCTGCGGTGTTGGTTGTTCCTGGGTGAGTTGTGAGAGCTGCTGTGTATGACAGGCGTAAGTAGAAGAATAGACTTAATAGGGCTGAAAGGGCTATGATGGTGGCCATGGTGTTCATGTTTTGGTTTGCTAGCTCTTGGATGATTAATCATTTTGGTAGAAAGCCCGAAAGTGGTGGGAGGCCACCTAGGGAGAGAAGTGTTAGTAGGGAGAGGGAGGCGGCGATTGGTGATTTTTGCCAAGAGGAGGACAATGTCTTGATTTTTGTTGAGGCGGTGAGTTTTAAGGTTATGAAAAGTGTTGAGGTTATAACCAGGTAGATTATGAAGTTAAGGAGGGTAAGTTGGGGGGAAATAGTAAGGATTATCGCTATCCACCCTAAGTGGGCGATAGAGGAAAATGCTAGGATTTTTCGGAGGTGGGTTTGATTAAGCCCGCCTCAGCCGCCAATAAGGGTAGAAGTGAGCCCGATGGTGGCCAGCAGGGGTAGGTTAAGTGAGTTGTTAGTGAGGAGGAGGAGGGCTATGGGGGCTATTTTTTGTCAGGTGGATAGAATAAGTCCTGTTATTAAGTTAAGGCCCTGAAGTACTTCTGGCAGTCAGAAGTGGAATGGGGCTAATCCTAGTTTGATGCACATGGCCACTGTCAGAGTGGTTGTAGAAAGAGGGTCAGAGAGGTCTATGATAGACCATTCTCCTGAGTTTCAGGCGTTGTTAATGCTGGAAAAGAGGATTAAGGCGGAGGCCGTCGCTTGAGTTAGGAAGTACTTTGTTGAGGCTTCAATTGCCCGGGGGTGGTGGTGTTGTGTTATAAGGGGGATAATGGCTAGGGTGTTGATTTCTAATCCGGCTCAGGCCAGAAGTCAATGGTAGCTAGAGAGGGTGGTGACTGTCCCAACGGCGAGGCTAGAAAGGACAACTGAGAGTGAGATGGGGTTCATTTAGTAGAGGAGGGGGTTTAACCAACATGTTTGGGGTATGGGCCCAAAAGCTTATTTAGCTGACTTTACTAGGAGGTTGTATATAGGGAGTACGGGGAGTTTTGATCTCCCAGGTGCAGGTTCGATTCCTGTCTTTCTAAGGATATGAGGGGGTTTGAACCCCTATAATTCACTGTATCAAAGTGATCCCTAACTTTCGGGCACATTCCTAAGTTTGTGGCGGGAGCCCTGTGAATGAGATAGGCACTGAGATATGCGCTAGGGTCATTGCTAGGGTAATTGGTAGAAAGTTTTTTCACACTAGGTGTATTAACTGGTCATAGCGGAAGCGGGGATAAGAGGCTCGAACTCAAAGGAAGAGAATGGAGAGGGCGGAGGCTTTGAGTATTAGGGAAGCGGTTGTTAGTTCTGCGGGACTGATGAAGGCCCCTAGGAAAAGGATTGTTGAGAGGGTGTTTATTATTAGAATATTGGCGTATTCGGCTAGAAAGAATAGGGCGAATGGGCCTCCTGCGTATTCCACATTAAATCCGGAGACAAGTTCTGACTCTCCTTCGGTAAGGTCGAAGGGGGCGCGGTTAGTTTCGGCGAGGGTGGAGATATATCATATTGCTGCTATGGGTCATCCTGGGAGGATCAATCAGATGTGTTCTTGTGTAATATTGAAATTGTAGAGGGTGAATCCGCCTGCAAGCATAATTATGCAGAGGAGGATTAATCCAATGGTGACTTCATAGGAGATAGTTTGGGCGACTGCTCGCAGAGCCCCGATTAGGGCGTACTTAGAGTTTGATGCTCACCCGGAGCCTAGGATGGAATAGACGGTGAGGCTGGATAGAGCTAGGATAAAGAGGATACCAAGATTAAGGTCAGCGACTGAAAATGGCATAGGGATAGGGGTTCAGATAGACATAGCGAGCATGAAGGCTAGTGTTGGGGCAAGAAGGAATAAGGTTTGAGACGATGTGGCTGGTCGGATAGGCTCTTTGATGAATAATTTCACCCCGTCTGCGATAGGTTGAAGAAGTCCTGTGGGTCCGACGATATTGGGGCCTTTTCGGTGTTGCATGTAACCTAGAACTTTGCGCTCTAGGAGGGTAAGGAAGGCTACGGCCAGTAAGATAGGGACTATGTAAAGGAGGGGGTTAATGAGGTGGGTAACAATTAAGGTCATAGTTAGTGAGGGGATTTGAACCCCTAACTCAAAGGGCTTAGGTCTTTTGCATAACCGGGTGCTGCCACACTAACTAGCCCTAATTTCGGGCTTATTGGAAGATCCAATAACGATTAAGTAGAGGTCAATGAGGTTGGATTGAAGCGTGCTAGTGTATAGGCTTCACTTCTCCGGTCCTTTCGTACTAGGAGAGGTTCTTCACAGATAGAAACTGACCTGGATTTCTCCGGTCTGAACTCAGATCACGTAGGGCTTTAATCGTTGAACAAACGAACCTTTAGTAGCGGCTGCACCACTTGGGCGCCCTGATCCAACATCGAGGTCGTAAACCCACTTGTCGATATGAACTTTCTAAGTGGATCGCGCTGTTATCCCTAGGGTAACTTGGTTCGTTGATCAGTTAGACTGGGTCAAAGGTAGTCAGAAGTTCTGGTACTTAGGGCTGTCGCCCTTGGTTAAGGGTATAAGGTCCGTTTCTTCTCGGAGGATGGTCTGTCCTCCGTGGTCGCCCCAACCGAAAACATAGGGTCATCTCTGCCTGGTTAAGGGTTTTACCTGTTAGGTTTTAGGTTGGAAGCAGGTGCCTGGTGTTTTAAGCTCCATAGGGTCTTCTCGTCTTGTGGGTTTATCCCCGCTTCTGCACGGGGAGATCAGTTTCACTGACTAGAGGGGGGAGACAGTTGAACCTTCGTGGTGCCTTTCATACAAGTCTTTATTTAAAAGACAAGTGATTACGCTACCTTTGCACGGTCAGAATACCGCGGCCGTTGAACATGGTGTCACTGGGCAGGCTGGACCTCTTATACTTGTTTCTTGCAAGAGGCGATGTTTTTGGTAAACAGGCGGGGTTCATGTTTGCCGAGTTCCTTCCCGATCTTTATGTCTTTCACTTGTATGCTCTTGTGTTAGGTTAACGTTTGTAGGGAAGAAGGGTTTTCTTGTTAGGTTGCTTCAATTCTTTCATTGAGGGCGTTAGTTAGCAGCGATGTATTCGATCTGCTTTACACTTGCATAAGGAGGACTTTGAATCCTTGTTACTGGTTCTAGCATAAGTTCTTCCATAAGATATGGAATAGCTCAGTAGGGGTGGTGGGTTGAGATAAGGTGCTTGTATTGCTGGGGGGTTATGGTGAAGCGAGCTTTGACGCTTTCTTCTCAGGTGGCTGCTCTTAGGCCCACTGGCTTTAGTTCCCTTACATGTTATAGTCTTTACCCGGGGTTGGAGGTTGTTTCCTTTTTCTATCCGGCTGTACCCGGATAGAATAGGTCTTAATAGGTGTTTTGTGCTTTTTAGGCTGTTAAACAATTTTAAGGCAGGGCTGATACTCTTTTCTTGAGCAACCAGCTATCACTAAGCTCGTTAGGTCTGTCACCGCTACTCAGGGGTCTTCCCACTCTTTTGCCACAGAGACGGGTTAGCTCTAAAAGTTGCCTCGGAGTAGCTCGCTTAGTTTCGGGGGGCCGGACTTTAATTCTTTTTGCTCGGATTTGACTGGCTAGACCATGATGCAAAAGGTACGAGGGGGAGCCTCTGCTTTGTTTGGCTTTAGGTGGTTTTTCATTTCTATTTCATCTTTCCCTTGCGGTACTCTATCTATAGCTCCGTTATGTCGTTTTATCGCCTATACTAGACGCTAAAATGGTTTATTTGGTTAAAGGTGGATATTAATGGGTTGGGGGGGGGGGTGCGGGCTAGACTTAGGGCTCAAAATGGCTCGAGTTTAACGGGCATTGATTCGGTGTAAGCGAATGGCTTTGAGTTAAGCTACATTTTGCTCCAAGCACGCCTTCCGGTGTGCTTACCATGTTACGACTTGCCTCTTCTTAGTTAATGACTTGAATTATGAAGTGTGGGGGTTGTTTTAAAGAGGGTGACGGGCGGTGTGTGCGCGCCCCAGGGCCGGCTTTAAGGGGGCGCTCTTGTCCCCCTTTACTGCTAAATCCTCCTTCTGGCCAGGTTTCATAGTGGCCTTCCGTTTATTCTGTTTAGAAAATGTAGCCCATTTCTTCTCACTCCGTTAGCTACACCTTGACCTGACGTTTTAATGATAGGTTGCTATGCCTACTCGGGGTCCTTCACAGGGTGGGCTGGCGACGGTGGTATATAGGCTGATAGGCTAGGAGTGGTGAGGTGAAGCGGGGGTTATCGATTATAGAACAGGCTCCTCTAGGTGGGTTTGGGGCACCGCCAAGTCCTTTGGGTTTTAAGCTTGGGCTCGTAGTTCCCTGGCGGATTGTGGGCGTAGGTAGTCAGAGTTTAAGGCTAGGCATAGTGGGGTATCTAATCCCAGTTTGTTTCCTAGCGGTCGTGAGTTCAAGTTGGTCAGGTAGAGTTACTTTCGTAATTGGATTTCAGGGCGTCGGAAGTGTGCGACAACTAAGCTGCGATTCAACTCTAGTATATTTTATCTTTAATCACGCTTTACGCCGTAGGTGGTCAACTTGAGTCTTTCGTATAACCGCGGTGGCTGGCACGAGATTGACCGGCTCTATGGACTGTGACTGAGTCAAGCTTGACGCTTATACTCAATGTTTATCACTGCTGAGCTCCCTTGGGGGTGTGGCATAGCAAGGTGTCTTGGGCGGGGGAAGTGCCTGATACCAGCTCCCCATCCTCTGGGAGGGAGGCGTAGGGGCATTTTCACCGGGGTGCGGATACTTGCATGTGTAAGTTCAGTCAAAGTTGACTACAAGGCTGGGACCAGACCTTTATGCTAGCGGGGCTTTTTACAGCCCATCTTGGCGGCTTCAGTGCCATGCTTTGTTTAAGCTACGCTGGC